AGTAAAAGGTCCCGAGAAGAAAATAATCCTATTTGCCCACTGTACATTGCTAACATCAGGAAATGAAATAATCGAGAATCTCGAGTAACTGGCCAAGCCGCTAAAGTCGCTAAAGTAGTTATGAATCCCGTGAGTAAAATGGGTCCTATAGAGAGTCCATCTATTCCTAATCTCCAATGGAACTTAAAAAAATCGATCCATTTATAATCCTCCACAAGTTGGATTAATGGATCATCGGATTGGAAATGATAACAGAATGCATAAGTTATTAGAAGAAGTTCTAAGACACATATACATATAGTATACCACCTAATTACTCTATTTCCTCTATGTGGAAGAAAAAAAATTAGGGAACCCGCAAATATTGGCAAAACTACAATTATTGTTAAGAAAGGAAAATGATTCATGGTAAAGACAAGATACACTTGGGCCAGAAAAACGCGTGCTCAAAATAAAATTAAAGCATTTTGAGCACGCGTTTTGTCGGTAAAAAAAAAGGATTCAAGTAGAGTTTTATGGAACGTATCAATAACCTAGACCCATACTGCGAGTTGTTTCAGACCATAAATAAACTCGAACACTCAAGAAATCCGTTGGACAGGCGGATTCACATCTCTTACAACCAACACAGTCCTCGGTCCTTGGAGCAGAAGCTATTTGTTTAGCTTTACATCCGTCCCAGGGTATCATTTCTAATACATCAGTGGGGCACGCTCGGACACATTGAGTACATCCTATACATGTATCATAAATCTTTACTGAATGTGACATTGGAACTATACATTTTTAAACGTCATAAATTTTCGGTCTAGTAAACTAACTTATAAATGAATCCTATATTTAGATACCAGACGAATCAATGAGTGGTCAGAATAAATCTACTTCCAAATTGGTTTATGAGCGAGGGCCAAAATACTTTGATTTCTTATGTTTTTACAACCACAAACCTTACCCGTATCAAACCTGACAATTTTAATCAATTTATGAATATTCTAGCATTTATATGATTAATACTATTTATTCAACAAATTGGATTGGTTAATACGAGTTGATTTTCTGTTACGATAAATTGATGAAACAATAGCCAATCCAATAGCTGCTTCAGCGGCTGCAATAGCTATAACAAAAATTGAGAAAATGTCGCCTCTTAATTGACGATTATCAAAAATATCAGAAAATATTACAAAATTTATATTAACTGAATTTAATATGAGTTCAAGACACATAAGGGCTCTAACCATATTTCGACTTGTGATCAACCCATAGATACCAATAGAAAATAAATAGGCACTCAAAACAAGTATATGTTCAAGCATCATTAACCAACCCCTTATCAATCTTGATTCAGTTCAATCTGAACAATAATTAAATAGATTCGATTCTAACAAGAATGGAACAACGGAATATATTGGTAATAGATCGATATAAAACTAAAGCATTTCTATTCTATTTTAGACACGAATTCAAATCAAATTATATTAAAACATTCCTTTTCCGTTGATTCTATTTGAATTACTCATTTTAAAGATTTTTTATTGACGAGCTATAGCAATTGCACCTATTAAAGCGACTAAAAGAATTATTGAAATGAGTTCAAATGGAAGAAAAAAATCTGTTGATAAATGAATTCCAATTTGTTGACTATTACTTATCAAATCTTGCTCTAGAATATGATTTGATTTTGTAGTCCAAATGATCCCATACCAGGACGTATCCGGAATAGTAGTAATTAATGAAATAAAAAGACTTGTACAAATAAGTGAAGTAACTCCATCCCCAACGGTCCAAAGATGCAAATCTTTGTAATATTCTGAACCATTCACGAACATCACAGCAAAAATGATTAAAACATTTATAGCTCCTACATAAATAAGGAGCTGCGCAGCAGCTACAAAATAAGAATTCGAGAGAATATACAATAAGGATATACAAAAAAGAACCAATCCCAATGAAAAGGCCGAATAAATTGGATTCGGAAGTAATACTACTGCCAGACTGCCTAATATAAGACCCAATCCCAGAAAGACTAAAAGAAAATCATGTATTGGTCCAGGTAAATCCATTTGATTTTATAGAAAAAATAAATCGAAATATTTCATGCCTTTGTTGACCTGACCAGGACAAAGAAGTTATCCTGTTTTTTAGGATACTTCTTAAATGGGGTAGTGTGGATTGATGTAGATACAGTTATTGGGCTACTCTTATTCTCGAAAGCAGAGGTTCAAACTAGATATTTTGAAATCATTATTCGAATATAAATAGATTTTCAATCCAAATTAAGCCACTATTTTTGCTAACCAATCGTTCATTTGTATTGCGCAAACAAAAACCTCATTCCTTTTGATCCATTGGATTTTGAAATGTTTTTTGAATCAAGGGTTGTATGCATTTTTTATTTGAGGTAAATTCGAAGAAATTGTTCGAATTGTGTAATCGTCAATTATTGACACCGGTAACCGACCTAAAGCAATTTGATTATAATTCAATTCGTGACGATCATAAGTAGAAAGTTCATATTCTTCAGTCATTGATAAACAATTTGTTGGACAATATTCAACGCAATTACCACAAAATATACAGATTCCAAAATCAATACTGTAATTAAGTAATCGTTTCTTTCGAATATCAGTTTCCAATTTCCAATCAACAACGGGTAGATCTATAGGACATACACGAACACATACTTCACAAGCAATGCATTTATCAAATTCAAAGTGGATTCGGCCTCGAAAACGTTCCGATGTGATCAATTTTTCGTAGGGGTATTGAATAGTTACAGGTAAACGATTCGCGTGGGACAAGGTAATCATGAAACCTTGACCAATGTACCTGGCAGCTCGTATTGTTTGTTGACCAGAGGTCAAGAACTGAGTTAACATAGGGAACATATCTGAATATCTATAAATAATAAATAATTTTAAACTTGTTTCTTTCTCTTGTTTGAGACAAGTTGTGACGATGGAATATTATATTCCTTTACAGTGAAAGAAGTTGGGACGAAGTTGTTAATAATAGATTACCTAAAGAAATAGGTAAAAGAAATTTCCATCCAAGGTTTAATAGTTGGTCCATTCTCAGTCTCGGTAAAGTCCATCTTGTTGCAATAGAAATGAACAAGAACAAATAAGTTTTAGCTAATGTAATAAAGATACCTATTATTGTTCCAAAAACGTTACCTCTTTTAAAAAGCTCAGGAACGAATATGTATGGAATAGAAAGATTCCAACCTCCCAAGTAAAGAACTGTTACAAATAATGAAGAAACTAGTAGATTTAGATACGAAGCAACGTAAAATAAACCAAATTTTATACCTGAATATTCGGTTTGATAACCTGCTACTAATTCTTCTTCTGCTTCTGGTAAATCAAAAGGCAATCTCTCACACTCGGCTAGAGAAGAAATTAGAAAAATGATAAACCCTATAGGTTGACGCCACAAATTCCATCCCAAAAAACCATATTTTGACTGGGCTTCAACTATATCAACTGTACTTAAACTGTTAGATAATCATAGTCGATGATAACATCACTGTTCCCGTCGCTATTACAGAACCGTACATGAGATTTTCACCTCATACGGCTCCTCATAGGTCACAAATAAATCTAAGGACCTTTCAAAATTATTTATCTTGATGTGTTTGTAGGATCGATAGAGAGTCAAACTCTTATCCTAAGACCTCGAACCAATGGAATTCTGTCTGCTATATTTCTAATAAAAAAGTGCTTCTGAATTGATCTCGTCTTTTAAGAATTTTCATTTTTCTTTGTTGATTAATAACTTTATCCTTGAATAAAAAAACTTTTTTGAGGAATATCCCGTAGATATTTCAACCTATCATTTTCGATTACGAAAAATAATTAGATATTGCATTACATAACAAGAATTTCAATTTTAGAAATAAAATAGAAATAGTTATGAATAAAAAAAATATCTCTTTTTGCAATTCTAGTCTTTTTATTTTATTTCGTTCCTATTCTACTTTCTCAGAAAAAGGGGACATTAGCCAAAGTAAAAGATTTCTTCGTTCTTGATAGTTATTTACTTAATCGGTGGATAGGAACATACTCTGGATCGAAATCGCGGGGAGTACTTCTAAATAATTTCTACCAACTTAAAGCCCCAATTTGAATTGCTTTTCTATAAATAAATATCCTGTTGGATAATTTATAGAATCTCTATTACTAATCCTTTGTGTATCTTGGTCTTCCTAACCATCCACTCATTTTTTTGAATCTTCTATGAGGGTAATACATCTATGGAATAGATAGTAAAAACCCCATTATAGTTGATCTTTTGAACCCGCTTCAAGCCGTGATGACTAATCAACCAATCTTGGGGTAGACAGTCTTGACTGCTTATATTTACTTTGACTTAATTCTTGTACATACGAAATGAGATTGAATTCTTTTAACAGCAAATTTGGAAGCCGTTTTATTTCACTCATATAACTATCCTGTTTAATTCATCAACCCCAATTATGAATACAAAAATAAAAAATAGATATTCAACGCATTTAACTTTCTTGCTAGAAAGAAAAGAAATAGGGGAAATTTTATGTCTCACCGAATCACACGTAGAGATATTGATAATACACATAGAGTTAATGGTATTTCATAACTAATTGATTGAGCAGCAGCCCTTAATCCACCTAAAAAGGAATATTTATTATTTGATCCATATCCTGCCATAAGAAGTCCAATGGGAGCAAGACTTGAAACAGCGATCCATAAAAAAACACCAATACTAAGGTCGGCTAGAATAAGGCGATAGCTAAAAGGAATTACTGAATAACTTAGTAAAATGGATATGACTGCTATGGATGGCCCGATACTGAATAAACGAGTATCTCCTCTAGATGGAAGAAGGTTCTCTTTGAAAAGTAGTTTTGTACCGTCTGCTAGAGCTTGAAGAATTCCCAAAGGCCCGGCATATTCGGGTCCAATACGTTGTTGTATCCCTGCAGATATTTCTCTTTCTAACCAAACAATTACTAGTACACCTAGTGTGATTCCTAATACAAGAGTGAAAATAGGGACAAACATCCATACGATCCCGTAGATTTCTTTTAAGGATTCCAATCTGGAAAAAGAATTGATAGCTTGTATTTCTGTTGTATCAATTATCATTTCAACGATCAACTTCTCCCATAATGATATCTATGCTACCTAGTATTGTCATAATATCAGCCAATTTCATTCTTTTAACTAATTGAGGAAGAATTTGCAAGTTGATAAAACCCGGTGGTCGAATTTTCCATCTCCAAGGAAAAACACTCTGATCTCCTATCAGAAAAATTCCCAATTCTCCTTTTGGCGCCTCGACTCTTACATAAAGTTCTTGCTTGGACAATTCAAAAGTTGGAGAAGGTTTTTTACTAATAAATCGATAGTCAAAATCATTCCATTCAGGATCTTTTATTCTATCAAAGCGTCGGATTTCTAAATTCTCATAGGGTCCCCCTGGAATTCCTTCCAGGGCCTGTTGGATTATTTTTATGGATTCTGTCATTTCACTGATTCGTACTAAATACCGAGCTAATGAATCCCCTTCCTTTTGCCATTGAATCTCCCAATCAAATTCGTCGTAACACTCATAACGATCGACTTTACGAAGATCCCATTGTATTCCGGAAGCTCGTAGCATTGGTCCTGATAAACCCCAATTTAGTGCTTCTTCGGCGCCAATAATGCCTACGCCTTCAACTCGTTCTAAAAAAATAGGATTCCGTGTAATTAGCTTTTCATATTCAGCAACCCCGGTTAAAAAATAATCGCAAAAATCCAAACATTTATCTATCCAGCCATGAGGTAGATCAGCAGCTACTCCTCCGATACGAAAATAGTTATGCATCATGCGCATACCGGTAGCAGCTTCGAATAGGTCATATATCAATTCTCGTTCTCGAAAAATATAGAAGAAAGGGGTCTGTGCACCAATATCTGCCATAAAAGGGCCAAGCCATAACAAATGGGAAGCGATCCGACTCAACTCCAACATAATAGCTCTGATATAGCTAGCCCTTTTAGGTACTTGAATATTGCCTAGCTGTTCGGGTCCATTTACGGTTATTGCTTCTGTGAACATAGTAGCTAAATAATCCCAACGTGTTACATAAGGCAAATATTGTATAATTGTTCGATTTTCCGCAATTTTCTCCATGCCTCTATGTAAATAACCCAATATTGGTTCACATTCAATAACATCTTCACCATCGAAAGTAACGATCAGTCGAAGAACACCATGCATTGATGGGTGGTGAGGGCCCATATTGACTATCATGAGGTCTTTTCTTGTAGTTGGTGCAATCATAAGTTTTTTCCCGAGTCATTCTTCCCATGCATTGCTGAAAGTAAAAAGAAGTTCATCAAAATTTAAACGACTAAGCCTCAAATGGTATCACGCTTCAAATTAACGAGTTTTTATCTCTCGAATATTCAACTCACCAATTAATTTTTTATAGCGTTCTCTATTTTTTTTTGACAAATAGGCCAGCAGCCGTTGACGTTTTCCCAAAATTTTCCGCAAACCTCTCTGAGATGAAGAGTCTTTTTTGTGCATTTCCAAATGGGAAGTAAGTTTCCTTATCTTAGTCGTGAAACTCGATACTTGAAATTCAACAGACCCCCTCTTTTGTTCGTTTTCTTTCCAAAAAAAATCCGCATAGAATGAATCTTTTAGCATAAAAAACCCCTTTCCCTTTTTACAGATATGGATTTTACCGATCAGTAATAATAATGCCATTAATTTGACTGTGATATATACAATAATCCAATCCCAATTTATTTATGAACTTCCAATTTTCTGAATTCAAATTAATCAATTCAATTTGAAATTGGATTTAGATAGGGATAGAAAAGGATTGGTCCATTTTCCCATCGAATAGTTTCTTCTTAAAAGAAGAAGGTTTTGTTGATTCATTTTGAGATATTGAGCCATTATTCATTTCATATTGGATATTCATATTGGATATTAGAATGAAATGTGAGACAAGGTATGTGCCCTGTGTCTTTGCTTACTTTCATATACCCTATATATAATATTAGGATATATAGAAAAAGTGTATTATCCACGAATTTTCAATCGTGGATACATCTGTATCCTTAACATACTGAAACGACTGCCATTATTGGTATCAAACCAATAACGATTCATACAAGCTAAATCTTCTAATCGATAATTAGGCCAAAGAAAGAGCTTTAATTTCATTAATTTCTTTTTCTCAAGATGCTTACTGTCATGCGAAACTTGGCTGCTGTTTTTTACGTTCTTTCCATTCCAAAATACTAGATTTCTATCTCCACCATTTTGATTCTTTGAATTGAAACAATTTAGAATTCTCCATTTTCTACGACGTCTAAACGATAAAATATTTTCAAGAACAAGCAAATCAAAATGATTTTTGTCTCCATTTCCAGTTATTCTTTGATGTGCTGAAATTGTTTTATCAAAATTATTCTTAGAAAAATATCTTTGTTTTTGGTATTTTTTAGTAGTTTGGGGTTTACTCTTATGAACCAACGAAATACCTATGGTTTGATACATAATAAATTGGCTATCATTTTTTCCAGACAGACGAATGGGTTCTATAATCAATACTCCCTTTTTGATCAATTCTGTAAGAGTTAAATTCTTCTCAATCAGCATTATATCCAAACAAAATTCTCTCGTTTGAATCGAAGAGATAGTAATTTTTCTTGGATCTATTAGTCTAAGCAGGAGACAATATACCTTGATATTATTGATAATTCTTTGATTCAAAGTATCGTTCCATTTCAATTGAAAAACCAAAAAACGTTTCAGGAAGGAATCTAGTTCTGCTTCCGTGCTGCTTTTATATTGTTTTTTCTTTTGCGCTTTTTTCATGTCTGATCTTGCATAATTTTCTTCAAGATCTTTTTGTTGTGAGAGAACAGATCCAAGATCTCCTCGACTTGTGGGTTCTTTTTCTTTTTGATTTCGGTTCTTTTCATTCGATGGTATTCCTTTTTGCTTTTCATTGATCTTTGTATTTTCACTACTATTTTTATTTTCATTTCTATTCCAATTTAAAAGAAGTAATTTTCTTGGTATAAACCAAGGTCTCGTTTTATATGCATTATAAAGTACCACAAGTTCTGGGAAGAAACAAAGTTCCAGATTCGATAGGTGACGCTTTAGCATTTTTTCATTCATTCCCATCCAATCAAAAAAAACTTTGTGAGAGTTTGTTAGATTGATTTCTGGAATCATAAGATAAAAAAGATCTTTTTGATGAATTATTTCATAATTATTAATACGAATTTGAGGATTTTGATTCCTATTGCTATCCATCGTGATCCAGGCCTCAATATCTACTTTTTGTCTAAGATAAAAATTGATAATTTTCCAGTCAAAATTCCAATCAAAATATTTTCTATCGGTCGTTTTTTCGATATATAGAATATTTACCTTTCCTAGATAAAGGATGTTTCTCAGCATATCAAAAAGTCTTTCTTTATGTGTGTTATAAGAAAGCTCTTGGTTCTTATGCCCTTGAAACCGAGAAAGGCATTCCATTTTCTTTTCATAATTAAGAAATTTATATGATAAAAGATCATATCTATAATATTTTTGGAAATTATCTTTTTGATTAGATAATGAATATACTTCAAATTGTTTTTGTTTTTTGGAACCAATTAATTGGTCTTTTTCATATGAATGCCTTTTGCTAAAATTTGATTTTTTAGCTATACGACGCTGATGAACTATATTTAGCCACTTTTCTGGTATTAGTCTAGACCATCTGATCTGAGATAAATCGTATTGATAATGTGCTCTTAACCAGTTTTTCCATTGATTCATTTCATAACTCGGAAGTTTCTTATCTCCTAATTTTGAATGAACCATTCCTTGTGTTTCAAAAGAATCTTTTATTTCAGGCTTAACAAAAAAAGGTATTCCTTGAGATTGAATAACAGAGCTTAATTTATACGAGTTACTTACTTGGATTTGTGATAATTTGTAAAATACATATGCTTGTGACATGTAGGATAAGTCATAAAAAATAGAGTAATTTTTTTGACTATTTCGAACATTATCAAGTGATTTTTTTATACTCGAAATAAAGGCAATTGGGTTTTTCTTTTTTTTTTCAATTATTTCTTGTTTTCTTTCGTTATTGTAAATGGATTTATCACTAATTTTTTTTGTTGATTCAAGAAAACGTTCTGTATTCATTTTGGGAATATTAATGATAGATAAAAATATTTCTGTGTATATTCTTTCAATGAAAAATTTCAAAAAAAGGGGAAATTTAGAAATTAATTGAGCATTTCTTTTTTTTAATATTTGCCACTTTTTGAATCTTTTAGCATTATAACTTGTTTTGTTAGGACTAATATTATTTATTTTTGAAGTTATTTTTTTTTTCTCTTTTGTGATTCTTTCTATTTGATTTTGAATTGTACTTGTTCTATCAGTCAGATCCTTCATTTTTGTTTTTGTCAATGAAGAATTTGTCGAACTCGGGGATGCAATTTGACTAAACGATTCACGAATTATCTGATTGCTTATTATAGAATCTTTTTTTTCTTTAATTTCACCCGATTCATATACTTCTCTTAATCCAAATAATAGAATTGGATTTACTTTTGAAAGTTCTTTTCTTATTCTTTTTATAAAAATAACACCTTTGATAACCCGGTTTTTTATTTCTTTTGAGACTTTTCGAAGTAATTTTGTTTTTCCTTTAAAAACTAGTAGAACTCGAAAATATTTCTTTTTCAATTTTCCAATTTTTCTTTCGAGTTCCTTAAAAATGGGTTTAAAAAAGGAAGGTCCTTTTCGGGGCGAACCAAAAGGGACTTCAGCTTCCATTCCCAAAACTGTTAAAAAACAAAAATCATCGTTTTCTTTTTTCTTTTTCATTAGATCTTTCTGAAAGGATTGTAGTTTCGATTTGTGCCAAGGTTTCAGACAGAAAGGAAATAATATTTTTATCTGAATACCATCTGTCAGCCAATTTTTAGGAAATTCTGTTTCG